CAGAGCCTAAAAATAATAATGCTTTCGAATAGGCATGAGTGATCAAATGAAATAAAGCAGCTTGATAAGACCCCATACCGAAAGCTAACATAATATAACCCAATTGTGACATTGTAGAATAAGCTAAACTTCTCTTAATGTCTATTTGAGCCAGAGCCAAAGTCGCTCCTAAGAGTACTGTTATTATACCTATCAAAGAAATGAGATTCATTACGTACGGTATAACTGCGAAAAGAGGTAGAAGCCGGCCTACAAGAAAAATGCCCGCTGCTACCATAGTAGCAGCATGTATAAGAGCCGAAATCGGAGTGGGTCCCTCCATGGCATCAGGTAACCATACATGAAGGGGGAATTGTGCCGATTTCGCAATTGCACCGAGGAATAATAGGGCGGCACACAGAGTCAGAAATAAAGAATTTATCCCATGATTCTCAATCAAGTTATTGACTATTTTGAACAAGTCTCGAAATTCGAAACTACCTGTTATCCAATAAAGACCTAAGGTTCCTAATAATAAACCAAAATCCCCCACACGATTAGTTACAAATGCTTTTTGACAAGCATTTGACGCAATTGGTCGCGTGAACCAAAAACCTATTAATAGATAGGAACACATTCCAACTAATTCCCAAAAAATATAAATTTGTATCAAATTAGAACTCGTAACTAATCCCAACATGGAAGCATTGGAAAAACTCATAGAAGCAAAAAATCTCAAATATCCTTGATCATGAGACAGATAATTGTCACTATAAATAAGAACTAAGATTCCAACAGTAGTAATTAATATTGACATAATAGAAGTCAGTGGATCGATCAAGTCGCCAAACTCTAAGGAAAAATCATGATGGATGGTCCAAGACCCTACATATTGATAAATAGAACTCCCGTTTATTTGCTGAATCGCCAGGTCGGCCGAAAAAAGCATAACTATACTTAGTAATAAAACACTAGGAAAAGCCCACATGCGGCGCAGATTTTTTGTTGTCGTTGGAACAAGAAGAAGTCCCACTCCTATTGCTAGAGGAACCGGAAGCGGAACGAAAGGGATGATCCATGCATATTGATATGTATGTTCCATAAGAAAATCAAAGTTTTTTCTATTCTTAGTAATTGAGTAATTGAATTGTTTCCGATTCACCAGCTCTTATCTCTTTCGGAAGGAACAATCAAATAAATAAAAAAAGAAAAATAGGAAAGAACTCAAATAGAATTTTTAGAATTTTCTATTTTCAATCATTCCATGAATTCTTACAAGAATTTCGATTCATAGAACAAGTAAAAAGAATTCTCGTACTTGATTCTGATATGGGTCATAGGATCCATCAATAACTCGACCCAATCAAAAGAAGACCTGGGTATTAGTTTATTCGGGATAATTCACTAATTCTGATTGCGTGGAGTAAGCTGCCTAGGCTTCGAGGAAACTCTACGATACCTATTACTTCACTAACTGTCACTGCGCTGCGAATTGAAAGATGAGAATTGGGAGATAGTCTGAAATCCATCTTGGGAATTGCTTTTAACCGAATTAGCGAGTAGATTGTAAATGGCGCCGCGATCGGATCATTACCCGAATGTAAACGGTAGCGTGCCTACTTGTAGAGTTTACTTGTAGAGTGAGTGGTTCAATTGTGTATATCGGGACTTCTCATTCTCCGAACTGTATTATTCTATAGCTTTCTATATCTATACTCAACGTAAAAAGATTTCCATTCGAAAAGTCAAAAAAACCACGGGAGGTGGCTTGAATGTGGAAGATTAGTTTGGTCGTCAAATGGTTTCGGCGAGTTCACGTATTTTTTAGTTTCTGCGTGAGTCCGTTGAATTTGCGAAAATGGTTTTCTGAGTTTGTCCTAGGAGTGTAGAAATTTGGGAAACGCCATTCCTAAAAATGGTCCAAAGAACGAACAACTCCGTGGGTGGTTAGACAAAGCCATAAACACTCATAAGAGTGTCATGCTATCCAAAGAAATTCCACGCTTGTCCTTCCAGATTTCCCTTTTGGAAAGTGCAAAAGTGAAGCTCCAAGACGAAGATCAAACCTGATTTGATCCATGAAAGGAAAAGCTGGGCGATCTTCTCCTCTGTGAGTATTATGGGTTGATTCCGTTTTGGTGGTATCAACCCTTGAGTCGAGTTATAATCTATGATTCGATCATGAATCCGCCTAAAGAGATCTGTTTAGGTATTCATGACTCCTAAGTAGAATCCCTACCGGTCGAATTAGGGATTGGCCGGGTAATGGTAGAGTTGTATTAAAAAAAACCACGGGAGGTGGCTTAAATGTGGAAGATTAGTTTGGTCGTCAAATGGTTTCGGCGAGTTCACGTATTGTTTAGTTTCTGCGTGAGTCCGTTGAATTTGCGAAAATGGTTTTCTGAGTTTGTCCTAGGAGTGTGGAAATTTGTCTTTTGGTCTTTCTGGGGCGGAGTCTTGGTCTTTTGCTGTCGGTGTGTACCAATCCCAAGGTCTTATTGGAATAATCGCCATACTTATGGGGATCGTTGGGTTCGAAATTTGGATACTGCTGAAGCAATTCAGCGGATAGACTTTCTAATTCAAAGAAAAAGGTTCGAGTCAGCAAAACACTGGTTACTTTTCAACGAATCGTTTCGCCGGTTACAATCTGGCGAGGATCTGTTACGACGCCAGCGCGCACTTGAGGGGGAAGATTCCAGCGATCTAGAGCCCCTAAATTCATTCCTACGACTGGAAAAGGGTGTCGCTAGGGGATTCTATGAATCTTGTTGCGTGTTAACGGCAGAACTTTCCATTTTAGACGAAAGGAAGTCCCGATTAGTATTAGTGGAGGCCCCGGCCCCAAACAACGGAACGGGTCGAACTGCATCCCTCCACATCCACAGGAACAGTCAACTCCCTGCAGTTAACTTGAGACAAAGTTCCATCAACCTGAGGAGACTCCACGAGGACCGGACGGCCCCTCCTTCCGGTTCAGGCAATCGACTGATTGCGCCGGGCGAAGAACAAGATTTCGGGCTTCCGTGGCAGGATCCGCCCGGCATATTCTAAGACAAATGTGTTAGCTATTCAGAATTCCCGGTTATTTTGAAAGTTTCCTACTGTCTAGGTAGGGACTGACCGGGAAAAGGGAGGGGGTACGTACCATGTGAGATAATTGGTTGGGAAAAGTGGCCAGCGCCTTTGCAGTGGCTTTTGGAGGGATAACTGGTCTCAATAGGTTGAAGAAACCGGCTCACTGCGCCAGGCGAAGGAGAATCCAGCGCTGCGGGGCAGGACGCGAGCTCCCCGGCGACCCCGGACGAGCTATAGTGGAACTAAGTATTTAGGGGGAATTCGAAAACCTTTCTTACGATATAGATATAGATTCGAATGAGGGTTCGGATAGAAAGGTACCAATCAGTAGGAATTCTTCTTTCTTCGGATATTGTATGTTGTAAAAAAGGTTCCCCTAAAAAAGAACCTATCCCATTTTTTACCTAGGAATATTCTATGCGAGGCACGCGTATATCCATTAGTATGTTATCAAGGAAGTATCATTTAGAGAATAAATAGAATAAAATAAAAAGAATAATAATCCGAACAATACATGTCTTTCACATCCAACTCTAAACAATGAGCAACCTCCTCATTTTTGAATGGCGGTTCCAAAGAAACGTACTTCTCTGTCAAAAAAGCGTATTCGTAAAAATATTTGGAAAAAAAAGGGGTATTGGGCAGCGAGAAAAGCATTTTCATTAGCGAAATCTCTTTCTACCGGGAATTCAAAAAGTTTTTTGTACGACAAAAAAAAAAAGAACCAAGTCTTGGAAGAATCTGAATCAATATGACTCCCTGAATTGTTATGTCTAAAATGAAGGATTTCCATTAACTCATATTTTTCTTTTCAACGGATCAATACGAGACGGGACTGGTTATTGCGGTATGCAGAATAAGAAGTCCTCTGCTTACTGTATTCTCCATTTTTTGACGAAGTAGTGAAGGACAAGATACAAAGTTTTCGCTTTCTTTTTAGTAGGTTTTTCTAATTTGTGAGATGGGGGTTGTCATTTTCCTCATCGATTCACTTTTCATAATCCACTAACGAAAAGAAAAGTCTTCTTTTTCCTTTAGGAAGGATTTTTTTGGATTATGTATTCCTAATATGTAGTCCAAATAAGGGTCCTATATTTGGGCTGTGGAATCCATCAAGATCTATATCTATATATAGAATATAGATCTTGAGAGCTTTCTTTTCTTTAGAAATATAGAATTTTTTTTTGAAGTACGCTAAAATTCCGAGAAAGATTGAAACCTTTTAGTTCTATGCCTGGATAGAGGACAGAACTATCTAGTTCCAACTGCTGCATTTCCATGCCAGGCGAAGTGAAACCAATGGAAAGCTCTTTGTGAAAGTGAAACCTAACACCCTACGATCCCACAATACGAATGATTGTTGAATGTTCAATTAGTAATTGAAACGAGTGTTTTTTCATTGATTGTCAGATTCCCTAAAAAAGATTTGATTGAATTGACTCCTTAGAATCTCGACGATTGAATATGGATGGGCTATTATGTTTTTGAGTAAGCCGCCATGGTGAAATCGGTAGACACGCTGCTCTTAGGAAGCAGTGCTAGAGCATCTCGGTTCGAGTCCGAGTGGCGGCATCTTCGAAAAGAGATACAATAAATCATTATAATGAATAATGAATGGAATTCCTTATTTCCATTCCAGTCTTGAAGGATCCCTCTTTTCTTTTTTATTTTAGGATTTTTTTATGATATTCTCGACTTTACAACATATATTCACTCACATTTCTTTTTCGATCGTTTCAATTGTAATTAGTATTTATTTACTAACCTTATTATTAGTCTACGAAACGCTAGGACTCTCTAATTCGTCAGAAAAAGGCATGATAGCTACCTTTTTCTGTATAACAGGATTGTTAGTTACTCGTTGGATTTCTTCGGGACATTTCCCCTTAAGTGATTTATATGAATCAGTAATGTTTCTTTCGTGGGGTTTTTCCATTATTCATATGGTTCCACATTTTAGGAATCAAAAAACCCATTTAAGCGCAATAACCGCGCCAAGTACTATTTTGACTCAAGGCTTTGTTACTTCTGGTCTTTTATCAGAAATGCATCAATCCACAATATTAGTACCTGCTCTCCAATCTCAGTGGTTAATGATGCACGTAAGTATGATGGTATTGAGCTATGCAGCTCTTTTATGCGGCTCGTTATTCTCAGTAGCGCTTCTAGTCATTACATTTCGAACACGCATAGATATTTTTGGCAAAAGAAATCATTTATTAACAGGGTCATTTGTTTTTGATGAGATCCAATACGCAAATGAAAGAGGCAGTGTTTTACGAAACACTTTTTTTCTTTCATTTAGAAATTATCACATGTATCAGTTGATTCAGCAATTGGATCGTTGGAGTTATCGTGTCATTAGTCTAGGGTTTCTCTTTTTAACCATAGGTATTCTTTCGGGCGCGGTATGGGCTAATGAGGCATGGGGGTCATATTGGAATTGGGATCCCAAGGAAACTTGGGCATTTATTACTTGGACCCTATTTGCAATTTATTTACATATGAGAACAAATCAAAATGTTCAAGGCACGAATTCCGCAATTGTGGCTTCTCTTGGATTTCTTATAATTTGGCTATGTTATTTTGGGGTCAATCTATTAGGAATAGGATTACATAGTTATGGCTCATTCACATTAACATCGAATTGAAGAAGCGACCCAATCTAGAGGAACATAGTCTGAAGTTTGTGTGAGTTTTTTAGAACCATTTGAATCACTACTGGATGCAAATGGTTCTCAAAAACTCCAAACGTATCTGATTCGAATGGACTTCATTTTCTTTTTCCTTAAGATAAGGAAAAAGAAGACTTCTTTTTTTTCATTGTCCAGCGAATGGTTTTTGAAATCATAGCATTATTTTCTATCTTATTCATGAAAACTATCTTATCGAATAAAAGTAATTCGATAGGATAGCTTCTACCTTGTCAACGGATAGTGAGAGAAGGAAATCCGGATAAATACCAATCCCTATTACGGGTAGAAAGATACAGATCGAAACAAAAAGTTCTCGTGGTCCAGAATCCAAAAAAGAAGAGTTTGGGGCGGGAAATTGCTTGTATCCATAGAACATCTGGCGTGACATAGATAATGAATAAATAGGAGTTACTATCATTCCAATTGCCATTCCAAAAGTAATGAGTATTTTTGGCATTAAAAGAGATTTTGGACTGGTAATTACTCCAAAAAAGACTACCAATTCGGCAACAAAACCACTCATTCCCGGCAATGCAAGAGAAGCCATCGAGAAGCTACTGAACATTGTAAATATTTTAGGCATTGGGATAGCTATTCCGCCCATTTCGTCGAGATAAACAAGACGTATTCTATCGTAACTCGTTCCTGCCAAGAAAAAAAGCGCACCACCAATAAATCCGTGAGAAATGATTTGTAAAATGGCTCCATTTAGTCCTGTATCGGTTATCGAACCAATTCCTATAATTGTAAAACCCATATGAGATACAGAAGAATAGGCTATTCTCTTTTTTAAATTGCGTTGGCCAGGAGATGTTGAAGCTGCATAGATTATTTGAACTGTACCTATTATCATCAACCAGGGAGAAAATATAGAATGAGCGTGGGGTAAGAATTCCATATTGATCCGAACCAATCCATACGCTCCCATTTTTAATAAGATTCCGGCTAGAAGCATACACGTACTGTAATGTGCCTCCCCATGGGTATCTGGTAACCATGTATGTAAGGGTATAATCGGTGATTTGACAGCATAAGTAATAAGAAATCCAAAATAGAATAGTATTTCCAATGCCACCGGATACGATTGATTCGCTGAGGTTTCAAAATGTAAGGTTGCTTCGTTGGAACCATAGAAACCCATGCCCAGAACTCCCATTAATAGAAAAACAGAACCCCCCGCAGTGTACAAAAGAAACTTTGTAGCTGAGTACAAACGTTTCTTTCCTCCCCACATGGATAGAAGTAGGTAAACAGGAATTAATTCGAACTCCCACATGATAAAAAAAAGTAAAAGATCTCGAGAAGAAAATGATCCTATTTGGCCGCTGTACATTGCTAACATCAGGAAATGGAACAATCGTGAATCCCGAGTCACTGGCCGAGCCGCTAAAGTCGCTAAAGTAGTGATGAATCCCGTCAGTAAAACGGGTCCGATGGAAAGTCCATCGATTCCGAGTCTCCAGTGAAAATCCAAAAAATGGATCCATCTAAAATCCTGTTCTAATTGGATTAAGGGATCGTCAAATTGGAAATGATAACAGAATGCATAGGTCGTTAGAAGTAGATCGATTGCGCATATAGATAGAGTATACCACCGAATCATCTTATTTCCCCTATGAGGAAAAAAGAAAATGGAAGAACCCGCGGATATCGGCAAAATCACAATTATTGTTAACCAAGGAAAAGAATTCGTGGTAAAGACAAGATACACTTTGACCAAAAAACCCGTGCTCGAAATAATTTGATCGAGTACGGGTTTTTGTCGGTAAGGAGAAAAAAATGGGTTCAAGTAGAGTTTTCTAGAACGTATCAATAAGCTAGCCCCATGCTTCGCGTTGTCTCATGCCATAAATAAACCCGGACACTCAAGAAATCTGTTGGACAAGCGGATTCACACCTCTTACAACCTACACAGTCTTCCGTTCTTGGGGCAGAAGCAATTTGCTTAGCTTTACATCCGTCCCAAGGTATCATTTCTAATACATCTGTGGGGCAGGCTCGCACACATTGAGTACACCCTATACATGTATCATAAATCTTTACTGAATGTGACATGGTATCTATCCACTTTTTGAACGTCATAAATTTTCGATCTAGTAAAATCATAAAGGAATCATATATGGTAGACACCAGACGAATCGAGGGTTTACCAGAATCGATTTCGAATCAATCTACTTCTGGATCTGCTCATGATAGCGGTCCAAGATACTTTGATTTATTACGTTTTAGCAAACATGGGCCTATGTTTGTTTCTATCGTACATACCAATTTGAATTGGTGAATATTCTATTCAGTATTTAGATGATTACCGCTATTTATTCAGCAAGTTCGATTGATTGATACGAGTGGATTTTCTGTTACGATGAATTGACGAAACAATCGCAGGTCCAATAGCGGCTTCAGCGCCTGCAATAGCTATCACAAAAATCGCGAAAATGTCTCCTTTTAATTGGCGACTATCAAAGAAATCAGAAAATGTTACGAAATTCAAATTAACCGCATTCAGTATAAGCTCAAGACACATAAGTGCTCTGACCATATTTCGACTTGTGATCAATCCATAAATACCGATAGAAAATAAATAGGCACTCAAAACAAGCTCATGTTCAAGCATCATTGACCAACCCCTTATCAATCTGGATTTATTTGCTTTCAATAGGAACAAAAACTCCACCTTAATCCATTTTATTGACTAGAATCTCACAAGTGCAGAACAAAGGAAGGTATTGGTACTAGAATAGAGTGAACTAAAACCATTTCTATTTTATACATGAAAAATGGAATTGAAGTGAAGGAAAATGGGTGTGATAAGAAGGAAGTCTTTTGAGAGGACAGAACTCTTTCATTCGAACTCCTTCTTTTTATTACTGACGTGCCATAACAATTGCACCTATTAAGGCAACTAAAAGAATTATAGAAATGAGTTCAAAGGGAAGAAAAAAATCTGTTGATAAATGAGTCCCAATTTGTTGACCATTATTTACAAAATCCTGCTCTAAAATCTGGTTTGATCTTGTAGTCCAAATAATCCCGTACCATGAAGTATCTGGGACAGTAGTAATTAGTGAAACAAAAAGACTTGTACAAACCAGGGAAGTGACTCCTTCTCCAACGGTCCAAAGACCGAAATCCTTGTAATATTCTGAATCATTCATGAACATCACAGCGAATACGATTAACACATTTATGGCCCCTACGTAAATAAGGAGCTGTGCAGCAGCTACAAAATGGGAATTCGATGGAATATGGAATAGGGATATACAAACCAGAACCAACCCCAAGGAAAAGGCAGAAAAAATGGGATTGGTAAGTAATACCACTCCCAGACCTCCTAATAGAAGAACCGATCCCAAAAATACTAAAAGAAAATCATGTATTGGTCCAGTGAAATCCATTATATGGCAAATAATAGAGAAATAAGCTTAAATGGTTCATGATCTTTTTGACCAGACCGGGAAAAAATAGGTTACCCGACTCTTTTTAGGATATGCTCTGAATGGAATCCAATCCTAGATTGGGGGTTGATATAGAAATTCTCTAGATATATAATAAATATTCTTAATTTAGAGAGATGTAGATTTCGAAAAAATCACGGATAATGTATTTTTGCAAGACATGATTCTGAGCAATGAATCTGACATCAATAGCTAGGACTTTTACTTATTCGCCGAGCAGAATGGAAGATTTGCTCCTTTAGTATTTAGTAATAGTAATCGGAAATTGGAGTAATTGGTAATTGAATCAAGCGGTTTACCCATTTTTTATTTGATTTGAGTCGAAGTCATAATGGTTCGAATTAAGGAATCTCCAATTACTGACATTGGTAACCGACCCAAGGCAATTTGATTATAATTCAATTCGTGACGATTATAAGTAGAAAGTTCATATTCCTCAGTCATTGATAAACAATTTGTTGGACAATACTCGACACAATTACCACAAAATATACATATTCCGAAATCAATACTATAATTAAGTAATCGTTTCTTTCGAATTTCGGGTTCCAATCTCCAATCAACAGTGGGTAGATCTATAGGACATACACGAACACATACTTCACAAGCAATGCATTTATCAAATTCAAAGTGGATTCGACCGCGGAAACGCTCTGATGGAATCCATTTTTGATAGGGATATTGAATAGTTACAGGTAAACGACTCGTATGAGATAAGGTAATTATGAAACTTTGGCCGATATACCTTGCAGCTCTTACGGCTTGGTGACCATAATTCATGAACCCAGTTATCATAGGAAGCATATCGTAAATCTCTAGGAATAATTGACATTTTCTTTCTCTTGTTTAAGAAAACTTATGAATCAAAAATACAATGAATGTCTTATGTCTTTACAGCGAAAGGAGTTGGAAAGAAGTTGTCAATAAGAGATTCCCGAGGGAAATAGGTAAAAGAAATTTCCACCCAAGATTTAATAATTGGTCCATTCTCATCCTAGGCAAAGTCCATCTTGTTGTGATAGAAATGAACAGGAACAAATAAGCTTTTGCTAATGTAATGAAAATACCAATTGTTGTTCCAAAGACTCCACTCAGTTCATTTATTCGGAAAAAATGAGGAATGAATAGGAACGGAATAGAGGGATTCCAACCGCCCAAGTAAAGAACTGTTACAAATAATGAAGAGACTAGTAGATTTAGATAGGAAGCAACGTAAAATAAACCAAATTTGATACCCGAATATTCGGTTTGATAACCTGCTACTAATTCTTCCTCCGCTTCTGGTAAATCAAAGGGTAATCTTTCACATTCGGCTAGGGAAGAAATTAGAAAAACCGTAAATCCTATAGGTTGACGCCACAGATTCCAACCCCAAAAACCATATTTGGACTGTGCCTCAACTATTTCAACTGTACTTGAACTGTTAGATAATCATAGTCGGTGATAACATCACTGCTGCCATCGCTATTGCAGAACCGTACATGAGACTTTCACCTCATACGGCTCCTCAGTGGTCGTCATAAAAAAATCTAAGGACGGGCTCGTTATTCTCTCGATATAGTAGTTGAGTAGATAGAGGAAAGATGGATCGAAGAGTCCCACATTATACCAATCCAATTCTGTCGGCTATAATAACAAAAAGATGCTTCTGAATTGATCTCACCCTTTCTATTTCTAATGTATATTTCGAATTTCAAAAAATGTAATTTCGCTTAGTTCCGTAATACCTTAATCCTTCAATAAAAAGAAAATACTCATTGTATCAATTGCGACCTTTTTTCGATTACGAAAAAAGATTAGGCATTACATTAGTTCAGGAATCATGAGAATAATTCTCTCTGTATGATATAGATCAAATATTTCGTATTTTTCTTTTCTATTGCATATTTCTTTCGTTCCGGTTCTTCTTTCACATTTCATAGAAAAAGACAAGGAAGCTCTAAAAAAAGGTTACTTCGTTTCTGATAGCCATTTCTTTAACCAATGGGTAGGAGCATACTCAGGATCGGGATCCTGGGGAAGTACTGCTTGATCGTTTCTACTAACTTAAAGCCCCCACCCCAATTCCTTTTATGCGGAGAGACCTATTTAGGTAACTTAGATTATCTCCATTACGAATCCATTATGTACCTTAGTATTCCTAACCGCCCACTCATTTTTGCCAAAACCCCGTTATGACAGACAATAGTGAAAACTCCATATAGTTGCTCTTTTCTAACCGCGTCAAACCCTGATTGCTAATCAACTAATCTTGGGGTAATTTATTATGCTTATGGATGCTTAACTCTCGCACATAGGGAATGAGACTTCATCTTTTTACTGCAAATTTATAAGCTGTTTTGTTTCACTCATAGAACTTATCTGATTGAGTTCATTATCCGGAATGATGAATCAAAAAATGAAGATATCTACTCAATCCATTTCACTTCTTTCTTTCCTAGAAATCAAAGAAATAGGTAACAGCTCATGTCCAAACGAATCGCACGTAGAGATATGGATAAAACACATGGAGTTAATGGTATTTCATAACTAATCGATTGAGCAGCAGCTCGTAGACCACCTAAAAAGGAATATTTATTATTCGAACCATATCCTGACATAAGAAGTCCAAAAGGAGCAATACTTGAAACAGCAATCCATAAAAAAACACCTATACTGAGATCCGCTAGAACAAGCCGGTAGCTAAAAGGAATTACTGAATAACTTAGTAAAATGGATATAACTGCTATGGACGGTCCGAGACTAAATAAACGAATATCTCCTCTAGATGGTAGAAGATCCTCTTTAAAAAGGAGTTTTGTCCCATCGGCTAGAGCTTGCAGAATTCCAAAAGGACCTGCGTATTCAGGTCCTATACGTTGTTGTACTCCTGCAGATATTTTTCTTTCTAACCACACAATTATGAATATCCCTATTGTGATTCCAAATAGAGGAATAAAAATAGGTACAAGCAAGCGTGTGAGTCCATACACCTCTTTTAAGGATTCCAATCGAGAAAAAGAATTAATAGCCCGTACTTCCGTTGTATCAATTATCATTTCAACGATCAACTTCTCCCATAATGATATCTATACTCCCTAGTATCGTCATAATATCCGCCAATTTCATTCTTTTAACTAGCTGAGGAAGAATTTGCAAATTGAGAAAACCCGGTGGACGAATTTTCCATCTCCAGGGAAAAAGACTCTGATCCCCTATCAGAAAAATTCCCAATTCTCCCTTTGGAGCCTCCACTCTCATATAAAGCTCTTGTTTCAACAATTCAAAAGCCGGAGATGGTTTTTTACTAATGAATCGATATTCAAAATCATTCCACTCTGAATCCCTTTCTCTGCCAAAGCGCCGGACTTCTAAATTCTCATAGGGCCCCCCAGGAAGTCCTTCTAGAGCTTGTTGAATCATTTTTATGGATTCCATCATTTCACTGATTCGGACGAAATAACGGGCTAATGAATCCCCCTCTTTTTGCCATTGTACTTCCCAATCAAATTCATCATAACACTCATAATGATCAATTTTACGAAGATCCCATTGGAGTCCGGAAGCCCGTAGCATTGGCCCAGATAAACCCCAATTTATGGCTTCCTCCCCACTAATAATGCCCACTCCTTCAACTCGGCCCAAAAAAATAGGATTCCGCGTAATAAGCTTTTGATATTCAGCAATTCCTGTTAAAAAATACTCACAGAAATCCAAACATTTATCTACCCAACCATGAGGTAAATCAGCAGCGATTCCTCCGATACGAAAAAAATTATGCATCAGTCGCATACCTGTGGCAGCTTCGAATAGATCATATATCAATTCTCTCTCTCTGAAAATATAGAAGAAAGGCGTCTGCCCACCAATATCTGCCATAAAAGGGCCGAGCCATAACAGATGAGAAGCTATCCGACTCAATTCCAACATAATGACTCTGATATAGCTAGCTCTTTTAGGTACTTGAATATTTCCCAAACGTTCTGGGGCGTTTACTGTTATTGCCTCTGTAAACATAGTCGCTAAATAATCCCAACGTGTTACATAAGGTAGATATTGTATAATTGTTCGGTTTTCCGCAATTTTTTCCATCCCTCTGTGTAAATAACCCAATATAGGTTCACAGTAAATAACATTTTCACCGTCGAGAGTAATGATGAGGCGAAGAACGCCATGCATTGATGGGTGGTGAGGACCCATATTGACTATCATGAGGTCTTTTTTTGTAGTCGGTACATTCATATGCGTTTTCCCCGATTCAGGATCAGTATTCTATGAATTGCTGAAAACGAAATAGAGTTCATCAAAATTCGAGCTCTGAAAAATCAAATAATGCTACAAGGGCTCTTCCAATTAACTTATCACTTAACTTAACGAGTTTTTAACTCCCGAATATCCAACTGATCTATTAATTCTTTATAACGTACTCTATTTTTATTTGACAAATAGGTTAGCAACCGTTGACGTTTTCCCAGAGTTTTCTGTAGACCTCTCTGAGATAAATAATCTTTTTTGTGTAATTTCAAATGTGAAGTTACTTTCTTTAGTTTATTGGTGAAACTGAATACTTGAAATTCAACAGACCCCTTGTTTTCTTCTTGCGAAATAACTGAAATGAATGTACTTTTTACCATAAAAAGAGTCCTTCTCCCTCCCTTCCTTATTTTTTTTTTAGTTTCTACAGATTACAGATATCGATTTGACCAATCAATAAAAATAATGACATTCATTTTCATTTAGGATACAATACACACTAATGTTGATTTAATTAATTAATAATCAATCCAATTTGAAATTGGATTCGTCTATGCATAGTAACGTATAATTCTCCACCCACAAAACCGCGAAACCCATATCCACAGATCACAGTTCCACATACATAAGAAAGAGAAAAGCTCTTATGTATGTGTTCGGAGGAAACTGTATCTTGTAACATATTCCACAACTCTATCTAAAGTAACTCTCATAGCCCCATTATTATATTATTGGAACCTTGCGGAATCAGTCATCCAATTGATTAGATAAGATCGAAAAAAAGCATCTGCTTCATCGGATTTCACTATGTAAATTTCCATAAATAGAGATCCTTGTGTTTCGGTTTCAGACATCCGCGGATCGATTTGAAATGGAAACTAGCTCTACTGAAAATGCACTGAATGCATTGATCCACAGCTCACGGTTCCACATACATAAGAAAGAGATCTTATGTATGTGTTCGGAGGAAGCTGTATCTTGTACCCGAATTTCCAGCTATTGTGATCAAGTGCAGGTCTAGGTCTTGTAAAGAACTCGCTGGGATTTGCTTCGATTGATAAGTAAATTATCAACCAATTCTCAAGCGTGGATACATCTGTATCCTTAACATACTGAAACGGCTACCATTACTAGTATCAAACCAATAGCGATTCATACAAGCTAAATCTTCTAATCGGTAATTTGGCCAAAGAAAAACTTTCAATTTCATGAATTGAGTTGTATCTATATCAAGATGCTTACTATTAGTTAAAAGTGGACTACAGTTCCTTACGTTGTTCTCGTTGCAAAATACTTTCTTTTTACCCACAATATCTAGATTTCCCTTCCCGCAATTTAAACAAATTAGAATTCGCAATTCTCTACGACGTCTAGGAGATGAAATGTTTTCAGGAACAAGCAAATCATAACTATTTTCATCTATATTACCAACCATCTTTTCCTCTTTTGTTTTTGTAATGAATTCAGAAAAATTATTCCTATCAACATTTTGTTTTTCTTGGCATTTTCGATTCGTTTTTCTATTAATAGTAATTGGGTGTTTATTCTTATAGATCAATGAAAGAGCTATGGTTTGATACATAATTAATGGACCATCCCATTTTTTAGGTATACGAACTAGTTTGATTACTATTTCTCCACTGTTTAGTGCTTTAGGAAATAGAATTGGAGGTGCAGGTTCACTTTCCAGAGTAAGCTTAAGTTCACTTTCCAGAGTAGGTTTAAGTTCACTTTCCAGAGTAAGCTTAAGTTCACTTTCCAGAGTAGGTTTAAGTTCACTTTCCAGAGTAGGTTTAAGTTCACTTTCCAGAGTAGGTTTAAGTTCACTTTCCAGAGTAGGTTTAAGTTCACTTTCCAGAGTAGGTTTAAGTTCACTTTCCAGAGTCAGTTCAGGTTCACTTTCCAGAGTCAGTTCAGATTCACTTTCCAGAGTCAGTTTAGGTTTCTCATACTTTAGAATCGACAGAGGCATTTCTTTTCTTCGAAAAAAGGATATAGCCAGTTCCCTTGGATCTCTCATCCTAAGCAGGAAACTAGAGATATTGATAACAGTGATTACATTTTCCTCAAAAAGATTGGTCCATGTCAACTGAAAACCCATGTAACTTTTCTTTTGCAGGAAGATGTCTAGGTCGGTTAGTGGTTTCCACTTCTTCGTCCCTTGCGTTTTCTGCTTTTTATCTTTTTCAATGTCTGATGCGCCAGACTCTTGTTTAACATCTTGTTGTTGATTTGGTTGATTAGTCTTCCCTTGGGTTGGTCGATTTAATCTAGGATTTTCTTGGCCAGGCGATTTGTTTTCTTCTTGATTCTCTAATTTTTTTTTTTCTTGATTCTCTAATTCAAGATCCTTTTTTTCTTTTTCTTTTTTGGTATTTTCTTTTTTGGTATTTTTTTTTTCACGACTATCACGGATGTTTTGATTGTTATTAAACTCGAAAAGAAGTAATTTGATTGGTATGATCCACGGGTTCATCCTATATTTTTCATAAATCGATTTCTTACTGCGCTGAGTTTGAGTTAGTCTTGCTTTATTCATTCCCATCCAGTCAAAAGGATGGTTTTTTATTTTATTTTTGTTTTGGGATTCATTTTTGTTTTGGGATTCATTTTTGTTTTGGGATTCATTTTTGTTTTGGGATGACTTGACTTGTTTATGAATCGCATAATAAAAAAGATCTTTTTTATCAATTGTATTAATTATTGGAGAATAATGAGTCGCAATCTTAGTTTTTTTATTGATCCAGGTCTCAATATGTCTCGTCTTTAGAAAACAGATGATTTGCCAATCCAAATATTTTCTATCCGAATTTTTTCTACTATATCTCCGGATAGAAAAAAAATCAGGTTTATACGTGATGTACTTCGAGGAAATACCGTGACCTTCATTTCCTTGTAATGGCAATCCATAAATAGAAAAATCCTTTCGTTCTCCATAATTAATATATTTATGTGATAAAAGATTATATTTGTAATGTTTTTTTAATTTCTCGGTTTTTGTTTTAACCGATAATGAAGCTCTTTTTTTTTTTTGTTTCTCAAAAAGAATTAATTGGTTTTTTTCATATGAATCCAAACTTGGTGTATCTAGATTTTGAATCTTACGACTTTGATTGATCCGATTTCGCCACTTTTGGGACATAAATTTAGACAAGCTAGTCTGAGATAAATCATATTGATAGTGGCTACTTAACCAGTTTTTCCATTCAGTCAATTCTGCATTTCCATGTTCTTTATGCCTTGATTTGAAATGAAATATTCCTTGTGTTCCAAAAAAATTCTTTATTCTCTCTTTAAGAAAAACAGATGTTCGAGAATATTGAAGGACAAATTTCAAGGGATATTTGTAAATACCAGGTCTTTGTGATAATTTGTAAAATACATATGCTTGTGACAAGGAAACTATCTCACAAAAAGTCTTTGAATTTTTATTACCAATATTAGAAAACTTCTTTTTTATAGTCAAAATCCAATTCATTGGATTTTCATCAATTCCTTCGTGATTTGTTTGCTTAAAGTAACTGTATGTATTTTGCTTAAAGTAACTGTATGTATCAAGAATTCTTTGTTTTAATTGAAGTAATTCAAGACACATTTCGACAATATGGTTCGAAATATGAATGAGAATTTGAGAAAAAAGACTTTCAATGAACAATACCAAAAAAACGCGACCTTTCCGTATTAATCTCACATTTCTTCTTTTTACTATTTGCCAAAGGTTTTTTGAGGAGTCTACTCTTTTCTTAGCAAAACTCGCCTCGCTAGGACTAATATTTCTATCGGGTATTAAAAATTTGGTTTTCTTGTCGTTTGTTATTTTTTCAATTTGATTTCTAATTGTACTTGTCCTATCAGACAGATCCTGTATTTTTTGTTCTGTAAGTGAAGATTTTGTCCAAGCCATCGATTGAATTCGACTAGACGATTCATCAAAAATCTGATTCCTTATTAGAAAATTTTTCTTTTTTTGAGTTTCATTCAATTCATACCCTTCCCCCACTCCAAACTTGTTATTTAGATTTCCTTTTTCAAGTTGTTTGATTTTGATAAACGGATCTAGAATCCATTTTTCCTTTTTTGTTAACAATTGAAAACTTTTTTTTTTCGCTTCTCTAATTCGTTTTTCAAATTCTTTATAAATAGGTTCAAGAGGATGAGGTTCTTCTCGGGTAGCACCAAAAGGCCTTTCCGTTTCCATTCCCCAGGTTGTTAAAAAAGAAGATTTTGCTTTTTTTATTTTCTGTTGCATTGGCTCTTTCCGTTTCTGATGGGGTCCTAGTTGAAAACTGTACCGAAGACGGAAAGGGAAGAGGATTTTTATCTGCATACCGTCTGTTAACCAATTTTGCGGAAATTCTGTTTCGGATATTGTAACACCATTGTGAGTACAGTTAACATGAATTTCTCTGCCCCACGCCTTCCAATCTTCGTCCCAATCTTTGTACCACTCGGGGAATTGTTGGGGGAATTGAAATGGAAATAATACAAAAAGGCTGAAGTTTTTGGCTATAATCAATGAGGGTAATACAATATATTTTCTAAGAATTGAGTGAGCTAGTAATAAATACCCCCTTACTGCGTGCGCATACGGAGTCCTATCCCACAGTTCTGCTATTTCTAGTCGCTCCTCCTCCGCGTTCTCCCTTTTTTCAGCTTCGTCCTCTGGCCCGTCCTCCCTTTCTTGTGCTTCGACCCCCCTTTCTTGCGCCTTGTCCTCTCCTTCTTGTGCCTCGTCTTCCTCGTACTCCCAAATTTGCACTTCCGCGCCTTTTCCTATCCAATTCCTAAAGATCCTAAAGATTGGATTCATAAAGATTGGATTCAGAATTTTCAGAATTTTCAGCATTGGGGAGAAAATTGTGTCTATTCTGTCCAAAAAAAGTGGGGAATGCAGATTTGTTTGAAATAGTTTCCAAGTAACTGTTTTACGTCTTTGAGCGCGTACGGAGCCTTTGATTAAATCTCGATTAAAATCTGATTGTTTCGAATAACGTATTAAAATATCCGTAGTATCCTTATCCTTATCATCATATTCCTCTGCCTTCCCCCGCTTCGTATAATAGTCCTTCCAATCAAAAATAAATACATTTTTGAAGGTTCTTGAAATAATCTGAGACCAGTCTGGGTCTTCTTCCTCCAGGGTCATTTTCTGCGAATCGTCAAGCAATTGATATGTCCATCGAGGAACCTTTTTCACAATTTCGTTTAGGTCAAGTCGCTCCTTTATGGTTTTTTGAATTGTTTGGTCCTTTGGTTCAGTTGTACTTGCACCGAATAAATATTGCACTTGATTTTCCGAATCCATTTTTCCTTGGTCTGAAAATACTGATTGTGCCTCAAATGTATCTAGTTTTTGTTCAAATTCTTGGTAATCGGGGAAAAGGGTACCATGAAACTTGTTTATCCACATTTTTTCGTTAGAATCCCCCGCAGGGGTAATTAAATAATCATTTTCCTTCTCATTTTCCTTCTTATTTGCCTTTTTCTTCTTATTTTCCTTTTCCTTCTCATTTTCCTTCTTAACGCTTGGAGGTAATTTCGAGGTTGTTCCGCGAAAGGGCCCATTCAAAAAAGAATCGTACCTTTTAGGCAAGCATTCTTGTGCAGTCTCATCATTACATAATCGAGTCCTTTTTTCGAGTACATCCAAATCAAGAGATCCCCTTTTTAGAGCGTCAATTCGATGGAAAAGGTCGTTGCTCAGACTAGCTCTTTTTTGTTCATTGGTATAAATCCAATGATTATCCAATTCCTCAGAGGGGAGTTTTTCTGGTAGGTACAAAAACCCCTTTCTTTCTATCATTTCAAAAAAGGTTGACAAACTTGGTGGATATGTAAAAGAGATTCTTTGTTTTCCATCACTTCGGCATGTATAAAAAAAATAGTCTGACATTTCAGTTCTTAGAGCCTTTTGAAATCCATCACTTTTTATATATCGCAATGGTCGATTCCATCGGTTATAGTCGAAAAGAAAAGTTACAAGAGGCATTTCTGAACTGAAGAAGCCTTTCTTTTCTTTCAGTTTTTCATCTAGGTTGTTCGAATCTTCCGAAAAAAGGGAAAGGTCTGCCTCGGCGGATCTTTCTTGTCCCTGTTTGGAAGTTGTGTCTATTTCTATATCTGTTTCGTCCGGACTTTGGCCCCTTTCTACCGTTGCCGAGGTTTTTTTTTTTTTCTTTTTTTTATCCTCGGTCCTATTAAGTGACGGAATTCTGCCTAAATAGTAGACACAGGAGAGAAATAATAGAATGGTGAAGATTCGCTCCAGAGAATTTCGAAAGTCTGCCATACGGTAACTATTCAATCTAATAGAACGATTTTGTCGTATCCAGAACAATACCAACTCAAAACCTTTCATGCACAAAATGTGACCAATGAACCAACCAACAAAACTACTTGTTAAAAATAACATCTTGTTGTTGCATCGAAACATATAAATACTGATTACTCGGGGTAAGGTCGAACTCGGCAAAACGAAATGGTTGAATAGTGGAAAAATGATATTAGTAAGGAATACATATTGAGTGTATAAATTACGCATTGCATTTCTAGTGGTCGTTACCGAATCAAAAAATTCTTTGTCATTGCGCCAACAGAAATAAACCAAAAAATAGAGTAGACTTAGGATAGTTATTGTATGAGGTGTACCCAATGCTAGATGGAGAGGTGCATAATAGATCGATATGAACATGATAAGCTGCCCCATCAGAAAACCAGTTGTTGCGGATACATCCTTCTCGCTTCCTTCTTCCATAACCCGAGCTCGGAGAAGCAAGAGATATGAGGGCCCTATGGTCCCTGCAGTCAGAAATCCATAAAAGAGTCCGGCCACAACAACAGAATTGCTTATCTGCATACATAACCGGGCTAGAGTAACTAGTCGAAACATTGTTAACATAAGATTATCCCTCCCTTGGGTTTATTGAGTTTTAAAATGATGGAAATCTTTTTACGTTGAGTATAGATATAGAAGAGTATCGATATAGAAAGATATCGAATAAGACAGTTCGTAGAATTTCCCCTCACTATTTCCACTTACCCCTTCTCAACCGCATAAGATTTCCATAATATTGTTATTTATCTATTAGATAAATCGACTCAAAATAGATTTCATGTAATGAAAAATAGATTTCATGTAATGAAAAATAGATTTCATGTAATAGTTTATCTTTCTTGCCGTCGCCTCCACTTCCCTAAGACAGCGGAGACCGAGCAGTAAAAAAAGCGCAATATTCAGCAAGAGAAACAGTGCCAAAAGGTGTTCTACGAATCCACAGAAACTAACCAAAAGTTTTCCTACCATGACAAAGTAAAGTTCGTTGGTGGATCTTAGAGAAGAAATATATTGAAGGTCGCCCAAGCGGTCGATTACATTCCACCAGCCATATTGGGCTAGGCGCATTTCGAACTGAATCAAACCTTTTACCAAAATTATAGAATCCCAGATTTTCTTTTTCCAAGGTGGCAAAAAATGCCCCATTAGAATTATTATTGTCACCAATATTAATATTGAAACGAAAATTACAGAATTGCTTATCTGCATATTGCTTATCTGCATACATAACCGGGCTAGAGTAACTAGTCGAAACATTGTTAACATAAGATTATCCCTCCCTTGGGTTTATTGAGTTTTAGAATGATGGAAATCTTTTTACGTTGAGTATAGATATAGAAGAGTATCGATATAGAAAGATATCGAATAAGACAGTTCGTAGAATTTCCCCTCACTATTTCCACTTACCCCTTCTCAACCGCATAAGATTTCCATAATATTGTTATTTATCTATTAGATAAATCGACTCAAAATAGATTTCATGTAATGAAAAATAGATTTGCTGTAATAGTTTATCTTTCTTGCCGTCGCCTCTACCTCCCTAAGACAGCGGAGACCAAGCAGTCAAAAAAGCGCAATATTCAGCAAGAGAAACAGTGCCAAAAGGCGTTCTACGAATCCACAGAAACTAACCAAAAGTTTTCCTACCATGACAAAGTAAAGTCCGTTGGTGGATCTTAGAGAAGAAATATATTGAAGGTCACCCAAGCGGTCGATTACATTCCACCAGCCATATTGGGCTAGGCGCATTTCGAACTGAATCAAACCTTTGACCCACCCTAGTTTCCAAAGTCGCCAAAAATTCCCTTTTTTCATCATAAAATAAAAAAGAAACAAAAATAAAGATAAAGATTCGTTATTTCTTTTATATTCGTTATTTCCTTGTTTTTCTATATTTCTTTGTAATGGCAATTCATTTGTTCTCTTGTGCTATACTTACTAATAAACTAATAACAACTAATAAATTAAACTAATAACAACTAATAAATTAACAATTAATAAATAAAATAAATAAAGGATGAAAAAAGGGAAAGGATGAAAAAAGGGAATTTTTGGCGACTTTGGAAACTAGGGTGGGTCAAAGGTTTGATTCAGTTCGAAATGCGCCTAGCCCAATATGGCTGGTGGAATGTAATCGACCGCTTGGGTGACCTTCAATATATTTCTTCTCTAAGATCCACCAACGGACTTTACTTTGTCATGGTAGGAAAACTTTTGGTTAGTTTCTGTGGATTCGTAGAACGCCTTTTGGCACTGTTTCTCTTGCTGAATATTGCGCTTTTTTGACTGCTTGGTCTCCGCTGTCTTAGGGAGGTAGAGGCGACGGCAAGAAAGATAAACTATTACAGCAAATCTATTTTTCATTACATGAAATCTATTTTGAGTCGATTTATCTAATAGATAAATAACAATATTATGGAAATCTTATGCGGTTGAGAAGGGGTAAGTGGAAATAGTGAGGGGAAATTCTACGAACTGTCTTATTCGATATCTTTCTATATCGATACTCTTCTATATCTATACTCAACGTAAAAAGATTTCCATCATTCTAAAACTCAATAAACCCAAGGGAGGGATAATCTTATGTTAACAATGTTTCGACTAGTTACTCTAGCCCGGTTATGTATGCAGATAAGCAATATGCAGATAAGCAATTCTGTAATTTTCGTTTCAATATTAATATTGGTGACAATAATAATTCTAATGGGGCATTTTTTGCCACCTTGGAAAAAGAAAATCTGGGATTCTATAATTTTGGTAAAAGGTTTGATTCAGTTCGAAATGCGCCTAGCCCAATATGGCTGGTGGAATGTAATCGACCGCTTGGGCGACCTTCAATATATTTCTTCTCTAAGATCCACCAACGAACTTTACTTTGTCATGGTAGGAAAACTTTTGGTTAGTTTCTGTGGATTCGTAGAACACCTTTTGGCACTGTTTCTCTTGCTGAATATTGCGCTTTTTTTACTGCTCGGTCTCCGCTGTCTTAGGGAAGTGGAGGCGACGGCAAGAAAGATAAACTATTACATGAAATCTATTTTTCATTACATGAAATCTATTTTTCATTACATGAAATCTATTTTGAGTCGATTTATCTAATAGATAAATAACAATATTATGGAAATCTTATGCGGTTGAGAAGGGGTAAGTGGAAATAGTGAGGGGAAATTCTACGAACTGTCTTATTCGATATCTTTCTATATCGATACTCTTCTATATCTATACTCAACGTAAAAAGATTTCCATCATTTTAAAACTCAATAAACCCAAGGGAGGGATAATCTTATGTTAACAATGTTTCGACTAGTTACTCTAGCCCGGTTATGTATGCAGATAAGCAATTCTGTTGTTGTGGCCGGACTCTTTTATGGATTTCTGACTGCAGGGACCATAGGGCCCTCATATCTCTTGCTTCTCCGAGCTCGGGTTATGGAAGAAGGAAGCGAGAAGGATGTATCCGCAACAACTGGTTTTCTGATGGGGCAGCTTATCATGTTCATATCGATCTATTATGCACCTCTCCATCTAGCATTGGGTACACCTCATACAATAACTATCCTAAGTCTACTCTATTTTTTGGTTTATTTCTGTTGGCGCAATGACAAAGAATTTTTTGATTCGGTAACGACCACTAGAAATGCAATGCGTAATTTATACACTCAATATGTATTCCTTACTAATATCATTTTTCCACTATTCAACCATTTCGTTTTGCCGAGTTCGACCTTACCCCGAGTAATCAGTATTTATATGTTTCGATGCAACAACAAGATGTTATTTTTAACAAGTAGTTTTGTTGGTTGGTTCATTGGTCACATTTTGTGCATGAAAGGTTTTGAGTTGGTATTGTTCTGGATACGACAAAATCGTTCTATTAGATTGAATAGTTACCGTATGGCAGACTTTCGAAATTCTCTGGAGCGAATCTTCACCATTCTATTATTTCTCTCCTGTGTCTACTATTTAGGCAGAATTCCGTCACTTAATAGGACCGAGGATAAAAAAAAGAAAAAAAAAAAAACCTCGGCAACGGTAGAAAGGGGCCAAAGTCCGGACGAAACAGATATAGAAATAGACACAACTTCCAAACAGGGACAAGAAAGATCCGCCGAGGCAGACCTTTCCCTTTTTTCGGAAGATTCGAACAACCTAGATGAAAAACTGAAAGAAAAGAAAGGCTTCTTCAGTTCAGAAATGCCTCTTGTAACTTTTCTTTTCGACTATAACCGATGGAATCGACCATTGCGATATATAAAAAGTGATGGATTTCAAAAGGCTCTAAGAACTGAAATGTCAGACTATTTTTTTTATACATGCCGAAGTGATGGAAAACAAAGAATCTCTTTTACATATCCACCAAGTTTGTCAACCTTTTTTGAAATGATAGAAAGAAAGGGGTTTTTGTACCTACCAGAAAAACTCCCCTCTGAGGAATTGGATAATCATTGGATTTATACCAATGAACAAAAAAGAGCTAGTCTGAGCAACGACCTTTTCCATCGAATTGACGCTCTAAAAAGGGGATCTCTTGATTTGGATGTACTCGAAAAAAGGACTCGATTATGTAATGATGAGACTGCACAAGAATGCTTGCCTAAAAGGTACGATTCTTTTTTGAATGGGCCCTTTCGCGGAACAACCTCGAAATTACCTCCAAGCGTTAAGAAGGAAAATGAGAAGGAAAAGGAAAATAAGAAGAAAAAGGCAAATAAGAAGGAAAATGAGAAGGAAAATGATTATTTAATTACCCCTGCGGGGGATTCTAACGAAAAAATGTGGATAAACAAGTTTCATGGTACCCTTTTCCCCGATTACCAAGAATTTGAACAAAAACTAGATACATTTGAGGCACAATCAGTATTTTCAGACCAAGGAAAAATGGATTCGGAAAATCAAGTGCAATATTTATTCGGTGCAAGTACAACTGAACCAAAGGACCAAACAATTCAAAAAACCATAAAGGAGCGACTTGACCTAAACGAAATTGTGAAAAAGGTTCCTCGATGGACATATCAATTGCTTGACGATTCGCAGAAAATGACCCTGGAGGAAGAAGACCCAGACTGGTCTCAGATTATTTCAAGAACCTTCAAAAATGTATTTATTTTTGATTGGAAGGACTATTATACGAAGCGGGGGAAGGCAGAGGAATATGATGATAAGGATAAGGATACTACGGATATTTTAATACGTTATTCGAAACAATCAGATTTTAATCGAGATTTAATCAAAGGCTCCGTACGCGCTCAAAGACGTAAAACAGTTACTTGGAAACTATTTCAAACAAATCTGCATTCCCCACTTTTTTTGGACAGAATAGACACAATTTTCTCCCCAATGCTGAAAATTCTGAAAATTCTGAATCCAATCTTTATGAATCCAATCTTTAGGATCTTTAGGAATTGGATAGGAAAAGGCGCGGAAGTGCAAATTTGGGAGTACGAGGAAGACGAGGCACAAGAAGGAGAGGACAAGGCGCAAGAAAGGGGGGTCGAAGCACAAGAAAGGGAGGACGGGCCAGAGGACGAAGCTGAAAAAAGGGAGAACGCGGAGGAGGAGCGACTAGAAATAGCAGAACTGTGGGATAGGACTCCGTATGCGCACGCAGTAAGGGGGTATTTATTACTAGCTCACTCAATTCTTAGAAAATATATTGTATTACCCTCATTGATTATAGCCAAAAACTTCAGCCTTTTTGTATTATTTCCATTTCAATTCCCCCAACAATTCCCCGAGTGGTACAAAGATTGGGACGAAGATTGGAAGGCGTGGGGCAGAGAAATTCATGTTAACTGTACTCACAATGGTGTTACAATATCCGAAACAGAATTTCCGCAAAATTGGTTAACAGACGGTATGCAGATAAAAATCCTCTTCCCTTTCCGTCTTCGGTACAGTTTTCAACTAGGACCCCATCAGAAACGGAAAGAGCCAATGCAACAGAAAATAAAAAAAGCAAAATCTTCTTTTTTAACAACCTGGGGAATGGAAACGGAAAGGCCTTTTGGTGCTACCCGAGAAGAACCTCATCCTCTTGAACCTATTTATAAAGAATTTGAAAAACGAATTAGAGAAGCGAAAAAAAAAAGTTTTCAATTGTTAACAAAAAAGGAAAAATGGATTCTAGATCCGTTTATCAAAATCAAACAACTTGAAAAAGGAAATCTAAATAACAAGTTTGGAGTGGGGGAAGGGTATGAATTGAATGAAACTCAAAAAAAGAAAAATTTTCTAATAAGGAATCAGATTTTTGATGAATCGTCTAGTCGAATTCAATCGATGGCTTGGACAAAATCTTCACTTACAGAACAAAAAATACAGGATCTGTCTGATAGGACAAGTACAATTAGAAATCAAATTGAAAAAATAACAAACGACAAGAAAACCAAATTTTTAATACCCGATAGAAATATTAGTCCTAGCGAGGCGAGTTTTGCTAAGAAAAGAGTAGACTCCTCAAAAAACCTTTGGCAAATAGTAAAAAGAAGAAATGTGAGATTAATACGGAAAGGTCGCGTTTTTTTGGTATTGTTCATTGAAAGTCTTTTTTCTCAAATTCTCATTCATATTTCGAACCATATTGTCGAAATGTGTCTTGAATTACTTCAATTAAAACAAAGAATTCTTGATACATACAGTTACTTTAAGCAAAATACATACAGTTACTTTAAGCAAACAAATCACGAAGGAATTGATGAAAATCCAATGAATTGGATTTTGACTATAAAAAAGAAGTTTTCTAATATTGGTAATAAAAATTCAAAGACTTTTTGTGAGATAGTTTCCTTGTCACAAGCATATGTATTTTACAAATTATCACAAAGACCTGGTATTTACAAATATCCCTTGAAATTTGTCCTTCAATATTCTCGAACATCTGTTTTTCTTAAAGAGAGAATAAAGAATTTTTTTGGAACACAAGGAATATTTCATTTCAAATCAAGGCATAAAGAACATGGAAATGCAGAATTGACTGAATGGAAAAACTGGTTAAGTAGCCACTATCAATATGATTTATCTCAGACTAGCTTGTCTAAATTTATGTCCCAAAAGTGGCGAAATCGGATCAATCAAAGTCGTAAGATTCAAAATCTAGATACACCAAGTTTGGATTCATATGAAAAAAACCAATTAATTCTTTTTGAGAAACAAAAAAAAAAAAGAGCTTCATTATCGGTTAAAACAAAAACCGAGAAATTAAAAAAACATTACAAATATAATCTTTTATCACATAAATATATTAATTATGGAGAACGAAAGGATTTTTCTATTTATGGATTGCCATTACAAGGAAATGAAGGTCACGGTATTTCCTCGAAGTACATCACGTATAAACCTGATTTTTTTTCTATCCGGAGATATAGTAGAAAAAATTCGGATAGAAAATATTTGGATTGGCAAATCATCTGTTTTCTAAAGACGAGACATATTGAGACCTGGATCAATAAAAAAACTAAGATTGCGACTCATTATTCTCCAATAATTAATACAATTGATAAAAAAGATCTTTTTTATTATGCGATTCATAAACAAGTCAAGTCATCCCAAAACAAAAATGAATCCCAAAACAAAAATGAATCCCAAAACAAAAATGAATCCCAAAACAAAAATAAAATAAAAAACCATCCTTTTGACTGGATGGGAATGAATAAAGCAAGACTAACTCAAACTCAGCGCAGTAAGAAATCGATTTATGAAAAATATAGGATGAACCCGTGGATCATACCAATCAAATTACTTCTTTTCGAGTTTAATAACAATCAAAACATCCGTGATAGTCGTGAAAAAAAAAATACCAAAAAAGAAAATACCAAAAAAGAAAAAGAAAAAAAGGATCTTGAATTAGAGAATCAAGAAAAAAAAAAATTAGAGAATCAAGAAGAAAACAAATCGCCTGGCCAAGAAAATCCTAGATTAAATCGACCAACCCAAGGGAAGACTAATCAACCAAATCAACAACAAGATGTTAAACAAGAGTCTGGCGCATCAGACATTGAAAAAGATAAAAAGCAGAAAACGCAAGGGACGAAGAAGTGGAAACCACTAACCGACCTAGACATCTTCCTGCAAAAGAAAAGTTACATGGGTTTTCAGTTGACATGGACCAATCTTTTTGAGGAAAATGTAATCACTGTTATCAATATCTCTAGTTTCCTGCTTAGGATGAGAGATCCAAGGGAACTGGCTATATCCTTTTTTCGAAGAAAAGAAATGCCTCTGTCGATTCTAAAGTATGAGAAACCTAAACTGACTCTGGAAAGTGAATCTGAACTGACTCTGGAAAGTGAACCTGAACTGACTCTGGAAAGTGAACTTAAACCTACTCTGGAAAGTGAACTTAAACCTACTCTGGAAAGTGAACTTAAACCTACTCTGGAAAGTGAACTTAAACCTACTCTGGAAAGTGAACTTAAACCTACTCTGGAAAGTGAACTTAAGCTTACTCTGGAAAGTGAACTTAAACCTACTCTGGAAAGTGAACTTAAGCTTACTCTGGAAAGTGAACCTGCACCTCCAATTCTATTTCCTAAAGCACTAAACAGTGGAGAAATAGTAATCAAACTAGTTCGTATACCTAAAAAATGGGATGGTCCATTAATTATGTATCAAACCATAGCTCTTTCATTGATCTATAAGAATAAACACCCAATTACTATTAATAGAAAAACGAATCGAAAATGCCAAGAAAAACAAAATGTTGATAGGAATAATTTTTCTGAATTCATTACAAAAACAAAAGAGGAAAAGATGGTTGGTAATATAGATGAAAATAGTTATGATTTGCTTGTTCCTGAAAACATTTCATCTCCTAGACGTCGTAGAGAATTGCGAATTCTAATTTGTTTAAATTGCGGGAAGGGAAATCTAGATATTGTGGGTAAAAAGAAAGTATTTTGCAACGAGAACAACGTAAGGAACTGTAGTCCACTTTTAACTAATAGTAAGCATCTTGATATAGATACAACTCAATTCATGAAATTGAAAGTTTTTCTTTGGCCAAATTACCGATTAGAAGATTTAGCTTGTATGAATCGCTATTGGTTTGATACTAGTAATGGTAGCCGTTTCAGTATGTTAAGGATACAGATGTATCCACGCTTGAGAATTGGTTGATAATTTACTTATCAATCGAAGCAAATCCCAGCGAGTTCTTTACAAGACCTAGACCTGCACTTGATCACAATAGCTGGAAATTCGGGTACAAGATACAGCTTCCTCCGAACACATACATAAGATCTCTTTCTTATGTATGTGGAACCGTGAGCTGTGGATCAATGCATTCAGTGCATTTTCAGTAGAGCTAGTTTCCATTTCAAATCGATCCGCGGATGTCTGAAACCGAAACACAAGGATCTCTATTTATGGAAATTTACATAGTGAAATCCGATGAAGCAGATGCTTTTTTTCGATCTTATCTAATCAATTGGATGACTGATTCCGCAAGGTTCCAATAATATAATAATGGGGCTATGAGAGTTACTTTAGATAGAGTTGTGGAATATGTTACAAGATACAGTTTCCTCCGAACACATACATAAGAGCTTTTCTCTTTCTTATGTATGTGGAACTGTGATCTGTGGATATGGGTTTCGCGGTTTTGTGGGTGGAGAATTATACGTTACTATGCATAGACGAATCCAATTTCAAATTGGATTGATTATTAATTAATTAAATCAACATTAGTGTGTATTGTATCCTAAATGAAAATGAATGTCATTATTTTTATTGATTGGTCAAATCGATATCTGTAATCTGTAGAAACTAAAAAAAAAATAAGGAAGGGAGGGAGAAGGACTCTTTTTATGGTAAAAAGTACATTCATTTCAGTTATTTCGCAAGAAGAAAACAAGGGGTCTGTTGAATTTCAAGTATTCAGTTTCACCAATAAACTAAAGAAAGTAACTTCACATTTGAAATTACACAAAAAAGATTATTTATCTCAGAGAGGTCTACAGAAAACTCTGGGAAAACGTCAACGGTTGCTAACCTATTTGTCAAATAAAAATAGAGTACGTTATAAAGAATTAATAGATCAGTTGGATATTCGGGAGTTAAAAACTCGTTAAGTTAAGTGATAAGTTAATTGGAAGAGCCCTTGTAGCATTATTTGATTTTTCAGAGCTCGAATTTTGATGAACTCTATTTCGTTTTCAGCAATTCATAGAATACTGATCCTGAATCGGGGAAAACGCATATGAATGTACCGACTACAAAAAAAGACCTCATGATAGTCAATATGGGTCCTCACCACCCATCAATGCATGGCGTTCTTCGCCTCATCATTACTCTCGACGGTGAAAATGTTATTTACTGTGAACCTATATTGGGTTATTTACACAGAGGGATGGAAAAAATTGCGGAAAACCGAACAATTATACAATATCTACCTTATGTAACACGTTGGGATTATTTAGCGACTATGTTTACAGAGGCAATAACAGTAAACGCCCCAGAACGTTTGGGAAATATTCAAGTACCTAAAAGAGCTAGCTATATCAGAGTCATTATGTTGGAATTGAGTCGGATAGCTTCTCATCTGTTATGGCTCGGCCCTTTTATGGCAGATATTGGTGGGCAGACGCCTTTCTTCTATATTTTCAGAGAGAGAGAATTGATATATGATCTATTCGAAGCTGCCACAGGTATGCGACTGATGCATAATTTTTTTCGTATCGGAGGAATCGCTGCTGATTTACCTCATGGTTGGGTAGATAAATGTTTGGATTTCTGTGAGTATTTTTTAACAGGAATTGCTGAATATCAAAAGCTTATTACGCGGAATCCTATTTTTTTGGGCCGAGTTGAAGGAGTGGGCATTATTAGTGGGGAGGAAGCCATAAATTGGGGTTTATCTGGGCCAATGCTACGGGCTTCCGGACTCCAATGGGATCTTCGTAAAATTGATCATTATGAGTGTTATGATGAATTTGATTGGGAAGTACAATGGCAAAAAGAGGGGGATTCATTAGCCCGTTATTTCGTCCGAATCAGTGAAATGATGGAATCCATAAAAATGATTCAACAAGCTCTAGAAGGACTTCCTGGGGGGCCCTATGAGAATTTAGAAGTCCGGCGCTTTGGCAGAGAAAGGGATTCAGAGTGGAATGATTTTGAATATCGATTCATTAGTAAAAAACCATCTCCGGCTTTTGAATTGTTGAAACAAGAGCTTTATATGAGAGTGGAGGCTCCAAAGGGAGAATTGGGAATTTTTCTGATAGGGGATCAGAGTCTTTTTCCCTGGAGATGGAAAATTCGTCCACCGGGTTTTCTCAATTTGCAAATTCTTCCTCAGCTAGTTAAAAGAATGAAATTGGCGGATATTATGACGATACTAGGGAGTATAGATATCATTATGGGAGAAGTTGATCGTTGAAATGATAATTGATACAACGGAAGTACGGGCTATTAATTCTTTTTCTCGATTGGAATCCTTAAAAGAGGTGTATGGACTCACACGCTTGCTTGTACCTATTTTTATTCCTCTATTTGGAATCACAATAGGGATATTCATAATTGTGTGGTTAGAAAGAAAAATATCTGCAGGAGTACAACAACGTATAGGACCTGAATACGCAGGTCCTTTTGGAATTCTGCAAGCTCTAGCCGATGGGACAAAACTCCTTTTTAAAGAGGATCTTCTACCATCTAGAGGAGATATTCGTTTATTTAGTCTCGGACCGTCCATAGCAGTTATATCCATTTTACTAAGTTATTCAGTAATTCCTTTTAGCTACCGGCTTGTTCTAGCGGATCTCAGTATAGGTGTTTTTTTATGGATTGCTGTTTCAAGTATTGCTCCTTTTGGACTTCTTATGTCAGGATATGGTTCGAATAATAAATATTCCTTTTTAGGTGGTCTACGAGCTGCTGCTCAATCGATTAGTTATGAAATACCATTAACTCCATGTGTTTTATCCATATCTCTACGTGCGATTCGTTTGGACATGAGCTGTTACCTATTTCTTTGATTTCTAGGAAAGAAAGAAGTGAAATGGATTGAGTAGATATCTTCATTTTTTGATTCATCATTCCGGATAATGAACTCAATCAGATAAGTTCTATGAGTGAAACAAAACAGCTTATAAATTTGCAGTAAAAAGATGAAGTCTCATTCCCTATGTGCGAGAGTTAAGCATCCATAAGCATAATAAATTACCCCAAGATTAGTTGATTAGCAATCAGGGTTTGACGCGGTTAGAAAAGAGCAACTATATGGAGTTTTCACTATTGTCTGTCATAACGGGGTTTTGGCAAAAATGAGTGGGCGGTTAGGAATACTAAGGTACATAATGGATTCGTAATGGAGATAATCTAAGTTACCTAAATAGGTCTCTCCGCATAAAAGGAATTGGGGTGGGGGCTTTAAGTTAGTAGAAACGATCAAGCAGTACTTCCCCAGGATCCCGATCCTGAGTATGCTCCTACCCATTGGTTAAAGAAATGGCTATCAGAAACGAAGTAACCTTTTTTTAGAGCTTCCTTGTCTTTTTCTATGAAATGTGAAAGAAGAACCGGAACGAAAGAAATATGCAATAGAAAAGAAAAATACGAAATATTTGATCTATATCATACAGAGAGAATTATTCTCATGATTCCTGAACTAATGTAATGCCTAATCTTTTTTCGTAATCGAAAAAAGGTCGCAATTGATACAATGAGTATTTTCTTTTTATTGAAGGATTAAGGTATTACGGAACTAAGCGAAATTACATTTTTTGAAATTCGAAATATACATTAGAAATAGAAAGGGTGAGATCAATTCAGAAGCATCTTTTTGTTATTATAGCCGACAGAATTGGATTGGTATAATGTGGGACTCTTCGATCCATCTTTCCTCTATCTACTCAACTACTATATCGAGAGAATAACGAGCCCGTCCTTAGATTTTTTTATGACGACCACTGAGGAGCCGTATGAGGTGAAAGTCTCATGTACGGTTCTGCAATAGCGATGGCAGCAGTGATGTTATCACCGACTATGATTATCTAACAGTTCAAGTACAGTTGAAATAGTTGAGGCACAGTCCAAATATGGTTTTTGGGGTTGGAATCTGTGGCGTCAACCTATAGGATTTACGGTTTTTCTAATTTCTTCCCTAGCCGAATGTGAAAGATTACCCTTTGATTTACCAGAAGCGGAGGAAGAATTAGTAGCAGGTTATCAAACCGAATATTCGGGTATCAAATTTGGTTTATTTTACGTTGCTTCCTATCTAAATCTACTAGTCTCTTCATTATTTGTAACAGTTCTTTACTTGGGCGGTTGGAATCCCTCTATTCCGTTCCTATTCATTCCTCATTTTTTCCGAATAAATGAACTGAGTGGAGTCTTTGGAACAACAATTGGTATTTTCATTACATTAGCAAAAGCTTATTTGTTCCTGTTCATTTCTATCACAACAAGATGGACTTTGCCTAGGATGAGAATGGACCAATTATTAAATCTTGGGTGGAAATTTCTTTTACCTATTTCCCTCGGGAATCTCTTATTGACAACTTCTTTCCAACTCCTTTCGCTGTAAAGACATAAGACATTCATTGTATTTTTGATTCATAAGTTTTCTTAAACAAGAGAAAGAAAATGTCAATTATTCCTAGAGATTTACGATATGCTTCCTATGATAACTGGGTTCATGAATTATGGTCACCAAGCCGTAAGAGCTGCAAGGTATATCGGCCAAAGTTTCATAATTACCTTATCTCATACGAGTCGTTTACCTGTAACTATTCAATATCCCTATCAAAAATGGATTCCATCAGAGCGTTTCCGCGGTCGAATCCACTTTGAATTTGATAAATGCATTGCTTGTGAAGTATGTGTTCGTGTATGTCCTATAGATCTACCCACTGTTGATTGGAGATTGGAACCCGAAATTCGAAAGAAACGATTACTTAATTATAGTATTGATTTCGGAATATGTATATTTTGTGGTAATTGTGTCGAGTATTGTCCAACAAATTGTTTATCAATGACTGAGGAATATGAACTTTCTACTTATAATCGTCACGAATTGAATTATAATCAAATTGCCTTGGGTCGGTTACCAATGTCAGTAATTGGAGATTCCTTAATTCGAACCATTATGACTTCGACTCAAATCAAATAAAAAATGGGTAAACCGCTTGATTCAATTACCAATTACTCCAATTTCCGATTACTATTACTAAATACTAAAGGAGCAAATCTTCCATTCTGCTCGGCGAATAAGTAAAAGTCCTAGCTATTGATGTCAGATTCATTGCTCAGAATCATGTCTTGCAAAAATACATTATCCGTGATTTTTTCGAAATCTACATCTCTCTAAATTAAGAATATTTATTATATATCTAGAGAATTTCTATATCAACCCCCAATCTAGGATTGGATTCCATTCAGAGCATATCCTAAAAAGAGTCGGGTAACCTATTTTTTCCCGGTCTGGTCAAAAAGATCATGAACCATTTAAGCTTATTTCTCTATTATTTGCCATATAATGGATTTCACTGGACCAATACATGATTTTCTTTTAGTATTTTTGGGATCGGTTCTTCTATTAGGAGGTCTGGGAGTGGTATTACTTACCAATCCCATTTTTTCTGCCTTTTCCTTGGGGTTGGTTCTGGTTTGTATATCCCTATTCCATATTCCATCGAATTCCCATTTTGTAGCTGCTGCACAGCTCCTTATTTACGTAGGGGCCATAAATGTGTTAATCGTATTCGCTGTGATGTTCATGAATGATTCAGAATATTACAAGGATTTCGGTCTTTGGACCGTTGGAGAAGGAGTCACTTCCCTGGTTTGTACAAGTCTTTTTGTTTCACTAATTACTACTGTCCCAGATACTTCATGGTACGGGATTATTTGGACTACAAGATCAAACCAGATTTTAGAGCAGGATTTTGTAAATAATGGTCAACAAATTGGGACTCATTTATCAACAGATTTTTTTCTTCCCTTTGAACTCATTTCTATAATTCTTTTAGTTGCCTTAATAGGTGCAATTGTTATGGCACGTCAGTAATAAAAAGAAGGAGTTCGAATGAAAGAGTTCTGTCCTCTCAAAAGACTTCCTTCTTATCACACCCATTTTCCTTCACTTCAATTCCATTTTTCATGTATAAAATAGAAATGGTTTTAGTTCACTCTATTCTAGTACCAATACCTTCCTTTGTTCTGCACTTGTGAGATTCTAGTCAATAAAATGGATTAAGGTGGAGTTTTTGTTCCTATTGAAAGCAAATAAATCCAGATTGATAAGGGGTTGGTCAATGATGCTTGAACATGAGCTTGTTTTGAGTGCCTATTTATTTTCTATCGGTATTTATGGATTGATCACAAGTCGAAATATGGTCAGAGCACTTATGTGTCTTGAGCTTATACTGAATGCGGTTAATTTGAATTTCGTAACATTTTCTGATTTCTTTGATAGTCGCCAATTAAAAGGAGACATTTTCGCGATTTTTGTGATAGCTATTGCAGGCGCTGAAGCCGCTATTGGACCTGCGATTGTTTCGTCAATTCATCGTAACAGAAAATCCACTCGTATCAATCAATCGAACTTGCTGAATAAATAGCGGTAATCATCTAAATACTGAATAGAATATTCACCAATTCAAATTGGTATGTACGATAGAAACAAACATAGGCCCATGTTTGCTAAAACGTAATAAATCAAAGTATCTTGGACCGCTATCATGAGCAGATCCAGAAGTAGATTGATTCGAAATCGATTCTGGTAAACCCTCGATTCGTCTGGTGTCTACCATATATGATTCCTTTATGATTTTACTAGATCGAAAATTTATGACGTTCAAAAAGTGGATAGATACCATGTCACATTCAGTAAAGATTTATGATACATGTATAGGGTGTACTCAATGTGTGCGAGCCTGCCCCACAGATGTATTAGAAATGATACCTTGGGACGGATGTAAAGCTAAGCAAATTGCTTCTGCCCCAAGAACGGAAGACTGTGTAGGTTGTAAGAGGTGTGAATCCGCTTGTCCAACAGATTTCTTGAGTGTCCGGGTTTATTTATGGCATGAGACAACGCGAAGCATGGGGCTAGCTTATTGATACGTTCTAGAAAACTCTACTTGAACCCATTTTTTTCTCCTTACCGACAAAAACCCGTACTCGATCAAATTATTTCGAGCACGGGTTTTTTGGTCAAAGTGTATCTTGTCTTTACCACGAATTCTTTTCCTTGGTTAACAATAATTGTGATTTTGCCGATATCCGCGGGTTCTTCCATTTTCTTTTTTCCTCATAGGGGAAATAAGATGATTCGGTGGTATACTCTATCTATATGCGCAATCGATCTACTTCTAACGACCTATGCATTCTGTTATCATTTCCAATTTGACGATCCCTTAATCCAATTAGAACAGGATTTTAGATGGATCCATTTTTTGGATTTTCACTGGAGACTCGGAATCGATGGACTTTCCATCGGACCCGTTTTACTGACGGGATTCATCACTACTTTAGCGACTTTAGCGGCTCGGCCAGTGACTCGGGATTCACGATTGTTCCATTTCCTGATGTTAGCAATGTACAGCGGCCAAATAGGATCATTTTCTTCTCGAGATCTTTTACTTTTTTTTATCATGTGGGAGTTCGAATTAATTCCTGTTTACCTACTTCTATCCATGTGGGGAGGAAAGAAACGTTTGTACTCAGCTACAAAGTTTCTTTTGTACACTGCGGGGGGTTCTGTTTTTCTATTAATGGGAGTTCTGGGCATGGGTTTCTATGGTTCCAACGAAGCAACCTTACATTTTGAAACCTCAGCGAATCAATCGTATCCGGTGGCATTGGAAATACTATTCTATTTTGGATTTCTTATTACTTATGCTGTCAAATCACCGATTATACCCTTACATACATGGTTACCAGATACCCATGGGGAGGCACATTACAGTACGTGTATGCTTCTAGCCGGAATCTTATTAAAAATGGGAGCGTATGGATTGGTTCGGATCAATATGGAATTCTTACCCCACGCTCATTCTATATTTTCTCCCTGGTTGATGATAATAGGTACAGTTCAAATAATCTATGCAGCTTCAACATCTCCTGGCCAACGCAATTTAAAAAAGAGAATAGCCTATTCTTCTGTATCTCATATGGGTTTTACAATTATAGGAATTGGTTCGATAACCGATACAGGACTAAATGGAGCCATTTTACAAATCATTTCTCACGGATTTATTGGTGGTGCGCTTTTTTTCTTGGCAGGAACGAGTTACGATAGAATACGTCTTGTTTATCTCGACGAAATGGGCGGAATAGCTATCCCAATGCCTAAAATATTTACAATGTTCAGTAGCTTCTCGATGGCTTCTCTTGCATTGCCGGGAATGAGTGGTTTTGTTGCCGAATTGGTAGTCTTTTTTGGAGTAATTACCAGTCCAAAATCTCTTTTAATGCCAAAAATACTCATTACTTTTGGAATGGCAATTGGAATGATAGTAACTCCTATTTATTCATTATCTATGTCACGCCAGATGTTCTATGGATACAAGCAATTTCCCGCCCCAAACTCTTCTTTTTTGGATTCTGGACCACGAGAACTTTTTGTTTCGATCTGTATCTTTCTACCCGTAATAGGGATTGGTATTTATCCGGATTTCCTTCTCTCACTATCCGTTGACAAGGTAGAAGCTATCCTATCGAATTACTTTTATTCGATAAGATAGTTTTCATGAATAAGATAGAAAATAATGCTATGATTTCAAAAACCATTCGCTGGACAATGAAAAAAAAGAAGTCTTCTTTTTCCTTATCTTAAGGAAAAAGAAAATGAAGTCCATTCGAATCAGATACGTTTGGAGTTTTTGAGAACCATTTGCATCCAGTAGTGATTCAAATGGTTCTAAAAAACTCACACAAACTTCAGACTATGTTCCTCTAGATTGGGTCGCTTCTTCAATTCGATGTTAATGTGAATGAGCCATAACTATGTAATCCTATTCCTAATAGATTGACCCCAAAATAACATAGCCAAATTATAAGAAATCCAAGAGAAGCCACAATTGCGGAATTCGTGCCTTGAACATTTTGATTTGTTCTCATATGTAAATAAATTGCAAATAGGGTCCAAGTAATAAATGCCCAAGTTTCCTTGGGATCCCAATTCCAATATGACCCCCATGCCTCATTAGCCCATACCGCGCCCGAAAGAATACCTATGGTTAAAAAGAGAAACCCTAGACTAATGACACGATAACTCCAACGATCCAATTGCTGAATCAACTGATACATGTGATAATTTCTAAATGAAAGAAAAAAAGTGTTTCGTAAAACACTGCCTCTTTCATTTGCGTATTGGATCTCATCAAAAACAAATGACCCTGTTAATAAATGATTTCTTTTGCCAAAAATATCTATGCGTGTTCGAAATGTAATGACTAGAAGCGCTACTGAGAATAACGAGCCGCATAAAAGAGCTGCATAGCTCAATACCATCATACTTACGTGCATCATTAACCACTGAGATTGGAGAGCAGGTACTAATATTGTGGATTGATGCATTTCTGATAAAAGACCAGAAGTAACAAAGCCTTGAGTCAAAATAGTACTTGGCGCGGTTATTGCGCTTAAATGGGTTTTTTGATTCCTAAAATGTGGAACCATATGAATAATGGAAAAACCCCACGAAAGAAACATTACTGATTCATATAAATCACTTAAGGGGAAATGTCCCGAAGAAATCCAACGAGTAACTAACAATCCTGTTATACAGAAAAAGGTAGCTATCATGCCTTTTTCTGACGAATTAGAGAGTCCTAGCGTTTCGTAGACTAATAATAAGGTTAGTAAATAAATACTAATTACAATTGAAACGATCGAAAAAGAAATGTGAGTGAATATATGTTGTAAAGTCGAGAATATCATAAAAAAATCCTAAAATAAAAAAGAAAAGAGGGATCCTTCAAGACTGGAATGGAAATAAGGAATTCCATTCATTATTCATTATAATGATTTATTGTATCTCTTTTCGAAGATGCCGCCACTCGGACTCGAACCGAGATGCTCTAGCACTGCTTCCTAAGAGCAGCGTGTCTACCGATTTCACCATGGCGGCTTACTCAAAAACATAATAGCCCATCCATATTCAATCGTCGAGATTCTAAGGAGTCAATTCAATCAAATCTTTTTTAGGGAATCTGACAATCAATGAAAAAACACTCGTTTCAATTACTAATTGAACATTCAACAATCATTCGTATTGTGGGATCGTAGGGTGTTAGGTTTCACTTTCACAAAGAGCTTTCCATTGGTTTCACTTCGCCTGGCATGGAAATGCAGCAGTTGGAACTAGATAGTTCTGTCCTCTATCCAGGCATAGAACTAAAAGGTTTCAATCTTTCTCGGAATTTTAGCGTACTTCAAAAAAAAATTCTATATTTCTAAAGAAAAGAAAGCTCTCAAGATCTATATTCTATATATAGATATAGATCTTGATGGATTCCACAGCCCAAATATAGGACCCTTATTTGGACTACATATTAGGAATACATAATCCAAAAAAATCCTTCCTAAAGGAAAAAGAAGACTTTTCTTTTCGTTAGTGGATTATGAAAAGTGAATCGATGAGGAAAATGACAACCCCCATCTCACAAATTAGAAAAACCTACTAAAAAGAAAGCGAAAACTTTGTATCTTGTCCTTCACTACTTCGTCAAAAAATGGAGAATACAGTAAGCAGAGGACTTCTTATTCTGCATACCGCAATAACCAGTCCCGTCTCGTATTGATCCGTTGAAAAGAAAAATATGAGTTAATGGAAATCCTTCATTTTAGACATAACAATTCAGGGAGTCATATTGATTCAGATTCTTCCAAGACTTGGTTCTTTTTTTTTTTGTCGTACAAAAAACTTTTTGAATTCCCGGTAGAAAGAGATTTCGCTAATGAAAATGCTTTTCTCGCTGCCCAATACCCCTTTTTTTTCCAAATATTTTTACGAATACGCTTTTTTGACAGAGAAGTACGTTTCTTTGGAACCGCCATTCAAAAATGAGGAGGTTGCTCATTGTTTAGAGTTGGATGTGAAAGACATGTATTGTTCGGATTATTATTCTTTTTATTTTATTCTATTTATTCTCTAAATGATACTTCCTTGATAACATACTAATGGATATACGCGTGCCTCGCATAGAATATTCCTAGGTAAAAAATGGGATAGGTTCTTTTTTAGGGGAACCTTTTTTACAACATACAATATCCGAAGAAAGAAGAATTCCTACTGATTGGTACCTTTCTATCCGAACCCTCATTCGAATCTATATCTATATCGTAAGAAAGGTTTTCGAATTCCCCCTAAATACTTAGTTCCACTATAGCTCGTCCGGGGTCGCCGGGGAGCTCGCGTCCTGCCCCGCAGCGCTGGATTCTCCTTCGCCTGGCGCAGTGAGCCGGTTTCTTCAACCTATTGAGACCAGTTATCCCTCCAAAAGCCACTGCAAAGGCGCTGGCCACTTTTCCCAACCAATTATCTCACATGGTACGTACCCCCTCCCTTTTCCCGGTCAGTCCCTACCTAGACAGTAGGAAACTTTCAAAATAACCGGGAATTCTGAATAGCTAACACATTTGTCTTAGAATATGCCGGGCGGATCCTGCCACGGAAGCCCGAAATCTTGTTCTTCGCCCGGCGCAATCAGTCGATTGCCTGAACCGGAAGGAGGGGCCGTCCGGTCCTCGTGGAGTCTCCTCAGGTTGATGGAACTTTGTCTCAAGTTAACTGCAGGGAGTTGACTGTTCCTGTGGATGTGGAGGGATGCAGTTCGACCCGTTCCGTTGTTTGGGGCCGGGGCCTCCACTAATACTAATCGGGACTTCCTTTCGTCTAAAATGGAAAGTTCTGCCGTTAACACGCAACAAGATTCATAGAATCCCCTAGCGACACCCTTTTCCAGTCGTAGGAATGAATTTAGGGGCTCTAGATCGCTGGAATCTTCCCCCTCAAGTGCGCGCTGGCGTCGTAACAGATCCTCGCCAGATTGTAACCGGCGAAACGATTCGTTGAAAAGTAACCAGTGTTTTGCTGACTCGAACCTTTTTCTTTGAATTAGAAAGTCTATCCGCTGAATTGCTTCAGCAGTATCCAAATTTCGAACCCAACGATCCCCATAAGTATGGCGATTATTCCAATAAGACCTTGGGATTGGTACACACCGACAGCAAAAGACCAAGACTCCGCCCCAGAAAGACCAAAAGACAAATTTCCACACTCCTAGGACAAACTCAGAAAACCATTTTCGCAAATTCAACGGACTCACGCAGAAACTAAACAATACGTGAACTCGCCGAAACCATTTGACGACCAAACTAATCTTCCACATTTAAGCCACCTCCCGTGGTTTTTTTTAATACAACTCTACCATTACCCGGCCAATCCCTAATTCGACCGGTAGGGATTCTACTTAGGAGTCATGAATACCTAAACAGATCTCTTTAGGCGGATTCATGATCGAATCATAGATTATAACTCGACTCAAGGGTTGATACCACCAAAACGGAATCAACCCATAATACTCACAGAGGAGAAGATCGCCCAGCTTTTCCTTTCATGGATCAAATCAGGTTTGATCTTCGTCTTGGAGCTTCACTTTTGCACTTTCCAAAAGGGAAATCTGGAAGGACAAGCGTGGAATTTCTTTGGATAGCATGACACTCTTATGAGTGTTTATGGCTTTGTCTAACCACCCACGGAGTTGTTCGTTCTTTGGACCATTTTTAGGAATGGCGTTTCCCAAATTTCTACACTCCTAGGACAAACTCAGAAAACCATTTTCGCAAATTCAACGGACTCACGCAGAAACTAAAAAATACGTGAACTCGCCGAAACCATTTGACGACCAAACTAATCTTCCACATTCAAGCCACCTCCCGTGGTTTTTTTGACTTTTCGAATGGAAATCTTTTTACGTTGAGTATAGATATAGAAAGCTATAGAATAATACAGTTCGGAGAATGAGAAGTCCCGATATACACAATTGAACCACTCACTCTACAAGTAAACTCTACAAGTAGGCACGCTACCGTTTACATTCGGGTAATGATCCGATCGCGGCGCCATTTACAATCTACTCGCTAATTCGGTTAAAAGCAATTCCCAAGATGGATTTCAGACTATCTCCCAATTCTCATCTTTCAATTCGCAGCGCAGTGACAGTTAGTGAAGTAATAGGTATCGTAGAGTTTCCTCGAAGCCTAGGCAGCTTACTCCACGCAATCAGAATTAGTGAATTATCCCGAATAAACTAATACCCAGGTCTTCTTTTGATTGGGTCGAGTTATTGATGGATCCTATGACCCATATCAGAATCAAGTACGAGAATTCTTTTTACTTGTTCTATGAATCGAAATTCTTGTAAGAATTCATGGAATGATTGAAAATAGAAAATTCTAAAAATTCTATTTGAGTTCTTTCCTATTTTTCTTTTTTTATTTATTTGATTGTTCCTTCCGAAAGAGATAAGAGCTGGTGAATCGGAAACAATTCAATTACTCAATTACTAAGAATAGAAAAAACTTTGATTTTCTTATGGAACATACATATCAATATGCATGGATCATCCCTTTCGTTCCGCTTCCGGTTCCTCTAGCAATAGGAGTGGGACTTCTTCTTGTTCCAACGACAACAAAAAATCTGCGCCGCATGTGGGCTTTTCCTAGTGTTTTATTACTAAGTATAGTTATGCTTTTTTCGGCCGACCTGGCGATTCAGCAAATAAACGGGAGTTCTATTTATCAATATGTAGGGTCTTGGACCATCCATCATGATTTTTCCTTAGAGTTTGGCGACTTGATCGATCCACTGACTTCTATTATGTCAATATTAATTACTACTGTTGGAATCTTAGTTCTTATTTATAGTGACAATTATCTGTCTCATGATCAAGGATATTTGAGATTTTTTGCTTCTATGAGTTTTTCCAATGCTTCCATGTTGGGATTAGTTACGAGTTCTAATTTGATACAAATTTATATTTTTTGGGAATTAGTTGGAATGTGTTCCTATCTATTAATAGGTTTTTGGTTCACGCGACCAATTGCGTCAAATGCTTGTCAAAAAGCATTTGTAACTAATCGTGTGGGGGATTTTGGTTTATTATTAGGAACCTTAGGTCTTTATTGGATAACAGGTAGTTTCGAATTTCGAGACTTGTTCAAAATAGTCAATAACTTGATTGAGAATCATGGGATAAATTCTTTATTTCTGACTCTGTGTGCCGCCCTATTATTCCTCGGTGCAATTGCGAAATCGGCACAATTCCCCCTTCATGTATGGTTACCTGATGCCATGGAGGGACCCACTCCGATTTCGGCTCTTATACATGCTGCTACTATGGTAGCAGCGGGCATTTTTCTTGTAGGCCGGCTTCTACCTCTTTTCGCAGTTATACCGTACGTAATGAATCTCATTTCTTTGATAGGTATAATAACAGTACTCTTAGGAGCGACTTTGGCTCTGGCTCAAATAGACATTAAGAGAAGTTTAGCTTATTCTACAATGTCACAATTGGGTTATATTATGTTAGCTTTCGGTATGGGGTCTTATCAAGCTGCTTTATTTCATTTGATCACTCATGCCTATTCGAAAGCATTATTATTTTTAGGCTCTGGATCCATTATTCATTCAATGGAAAGAATTATTGGATATTCTCCAGATAAAAGTCAGAATCTGGCTCTTATGGGGGGTTTCAAAAAATATGTGCCAATTACAAAAACTGCTTTTTTGTTAGGTACACTTTCTCTTTGTGGCATTCCACCTCTTGCTTGTTTTTGGTCAAAAGACGAAATTCTTAACGATAGTTGGTTGTATTCACCTATTTTCGCGATCATAGCTTGTTCCACAGCAGGATTAACTGCATTCTATATGTTTCGGATCTATTTACTTACCTTTGAAGGGCATTTAAACGTTTATTTTCAAAATTTCAGTGGAAAAAAAAATAGCTCGTTCTATTCAATAGCCATATGGGGTAAAGAAGGAAGGAAAGGAATTAACAAAGATCTTCTTTTATCCACAATGAATAATAATGAGAGGGCTTCCTTTTTTTCGAAAAAAAGAGATCCAATGGGTCCAATGGGTGGGAATGTACAAAATAGGAGGCGATCCTTTATGAAAATGACTCATTTTGTCAATATCAATAAAGAAATTCCCCCATATCCTCATGAATCGCATAATACTATGCTATTGCCGCTGCTTGGGTTGGCTCTATTTAGTTTGTGTGTTGGATCTATAGGAATTCCTTTCGATCAAGGAGGAATGGATTTCAATAGGAATATATTATCCAAATGGTTAACTCCGTCTATCAATCTTTTACATAAAAATGCGAACAATTCTGCGGATTGGTATGATTTTCTTACAAATGCAACTTTTTCAGTCAGTATAGCCTCTGTAGGAATCTTTGTAGCATTCTTTTTTTATAGGCCTGTTTCTTCATCTTTACAGAATTTGGACTTAATCAATTCATTTGTGAAAATGAGTCCTAAGAGACTTCTTTGGGACAAAATAATCAATGTGATATATACTTGGTCATCGAATCGTGCTTACATAGATCTTTTTTATTCAACAACACTAAGTAGGGGTATAAGAGGATTATCCGCACTAACTCATTTTTTTGATAGACGAGTAATTGGTGGAATTACGAATGGCATTGGTACGACAACCTTCTTTATAGGAGAAGTTCTAAAATATGTAGGGGGGGGGAGAATCTCTTCTTATCTATTCTTCTATTTCTCCTATGTATCAATCTTGTTATTAATTTATTTACTTTACTCATTTTTTACTTAAAAAGAAAAGAAAGATCGACTCTCATTAATGAGAGTCGATCTTTCTTTTCTCCAATAACCTATCTTCTCTAGTTCCCGCCTTCGAAGCGCCTTGCAGAACGCCCTTTCTGGCTCTAGTATAGTAGTAGCTTCCTGGCGGATCCATTGAATCTCTTGCCGCGGAGCGCTTCTCCTTAGGTAACTCTTTTTTTCTTCCTGGGCCGCGGGTCGTGGCTCCCCGTAGCCCAGGTAAGTTCTATGGATGAATCCTCACTCAACGAAATCACACAAAAAAGACTCGGGGGATAAAAAAAACATGGATTTTTGGATCCCCCGAGCCACGAATCTTTCTTTCTTTTACTTTGAGAAAAAAGTTGCTATTTCGAAGTGTTCGCATTGATGCGTCAGATCCATATCGCAGAGCTCTCTTTTTCTCTTGGTTAGGGTTATT